TTTTTTACTATTTTTTATTACATAATTTTATTCTATTCTATTTCATATATATTTTATATATAGAAATATATATATTTCATTTTAATTTAATTTGAAAATATATTTAAATATTTCATTTTAAATAAAATCGAGTAATGTAATTAAGTTTAGAATCTTATTCTATTTCTATATTTATTGTATATTACAATCTTATAATATTATTATTTATTATATATAATTCGAAATAATTTCATATTTAATTAATAAAAAATTTTATTTTGAATTCTCTTCTAATTCTAAATTAACGGAATGGTTAGTTATAGCCATTTTATTAGTTTTAGTTATGGCTATTAATTTTATTTAAAATTAATAATACTCAAATCTTCCTTTTCGTTTTTTTGTTATGTTATAATGTTATAGAAGGCCTGCCCTAAGAATAACATGAAAGATAAAAGCGCAATCCAGATCATAATGAAACACTCCTCTGGTTTCATTCGGAAAGGTGAAAACTAAGACGAAAAAAAAAAAAAAGAATCGACCGTTCAAGTATTTAAAATTGCACGCTAAAAATGGTAGAAATAGGGGCATATATAAGTATAATAAATATATATTATACTATAATATATATGTTATGCGATCTATATTGAATTGATGATATAGAAATGATAGAATCATTTCTGATTGGACCAAATACGGGTCTCCGATAGAGATGAAAGAAAATATACAAGAAATCAAATAGTAGAATAGTAGAAAACACTTTTCAATATAGGAACCTGTATCTAATGAATTCAACCGGTCCAGCATAATAGAAATGAAAGAAAAGGGGGGGGGCGGCATCATGATGTGATCTTAATCACATCAAAAAAAAGAGGGGATATGGCGAAATTGGTAGACGCTACGGACTTAATTGGATTGAGCCTTGGTATGGAAACCTACCAAGTGAGAACTTTCAAATTCAGAGAAACCCTGGAATTAAAAATGGGCAATCCTGAGCCAAATCCTTTTTTATGAAAATAAACAAGGGTTTCATAAACCGAAAATAAAAAAGGATAGGTGCAGAGACTCAATGGAAGCTGTTCTAACAAATGGAGTTGGCTGCATTGTGTTAGTAAAGGAATCCTTCCATCGAAACTTCAGAAAGGATGAAGGATAAACCTATATACATACGTATAGTACTGAAATACTATCTCAAAATGATTAATGACGACCCAAATCTGTATTTTTTTATATTTATATGAAAAATGAAAGACTTGTTGTGAATCGATTCAAAATTGAAAAAAGAATCGAATATTCATTGATCAAACCATTCACTCCACCGTAGTCTGATAGATCTTTTTAATAATTGATTAATCGGACGAGAATAAAGATAGAGTCCCATTATACATGTTAATATCGACAACAATGAAATTTATAGTAAGAGGAAAATCCGTCGACTTTAGAAATCGTGAGGGTTCAAGTCCCTCTATCCCCAAAACGACCCGGTTGACTCCCTAATTATTTATTTTCATTTTATCATTTTGTTAGCGATTCAAATCAAAATTCGTTATATTTATCATTCATTCTCATTCTACTCTTTTCTTTCACAAATGGATCTGAGCGAAATTTTTTTTCTTATCACAAGACTTGTGTGTGATATATATGATACGAGTACAGTCCAAATGATTTGAGCAAGGAATCCATTAAATTTGAATAATTAACAATACATATCATTACTTGTACTGTACTGAAACTTTGAAAATTTATTTTTGAAGATCCACGAAATTCTATTAGATCCTGTATAATACTTTGTAATACTTTTTCGTTTTTCTAATTGACTAATTGACATAGACCCAAGTCCTATATTAAAATAAAATGAGGATGATGCGTCGTGAATGGTCGGGATAGCTCAGCTGGTAGAGCAGAGGACTGAAAATCCTCGTGTCACCAGTTCAAATCTGGTTCCTGGCACATGAGTAATTTGTATGAGTATATATTCTCAAAATGAATTGATATGGGTCGACATACATATTCATTAATAGTATAAATCATGATACATATTTATCCATCTAAATGTCGGAGATATACCCCTTATATATATCATATGTATATAAAGTATACAAAAGAATTCCATTTTGTTTCCTCTTGTTTTTTTATTTGTCCATACCGTGTCTCCTTTTGTTCAAAAAAAACGTTAATACTTTATACATATTCGAAAGGCTAAATTAGTTAAGTTAGTTGAAAGAGAAAAAGTATAGTCTAGAGGAGTTGAGGGATGGGAATAGCCAAAGTTCATTTCAGATACAGTACAAATAGAATATGATCCTCTTTCATTTCCTTCTATATTTTTTTCATATTCTATTTCTTCATTTCCTCCTATGTTACTTTCTATAGCCCATCTAAGTGATGTGCGCGGTACATAGTTCATAATGCGGAACTCTTTTAGTTTCATCCTAGTGGCTCGGCTCATTCGAAAAAGTATCTTCAAAATTTGAGAATCTCAATGAATCCTCTAATTTTTTTTTAGTATTTATTTTATTTAGCC